GTTCCTGCACCTTGCGTGGCGTTTCCCAGTCCACCACGGCTTGCACGCACCTTCTTTTGATCCAACCAACTCATGCCGTCGCCAATCCAGTGCCCAAGGAACTAGACCTTATGCAAAGCACCTTTTTCACATAGAGCTGATTTTCCCTTATGATCTGGAATTGATTGGTCATAGTCTGCCAAGGGGGCTTAAAAGCGCCTAAGGATTTTCTGCCATAGTCTTTCATTAAGTTACATAGTTGTTTTAACACTAGGAGTCTCTTTAGGCAGTCCCGTGAAAGAAGTTCCCCCTCAAGGGGAGTTCTTTTTCTTTCATAACATAAGAAAAGCCCCTTTATTAGGTTGGAGGTCCAGTCAAATTGAGTACCTTCACCCCCCTTGTTACTTAAAAGGTAAGAATGGGCATACTTCATTATGGGTGTAACGGAGAGAGGAACTCTCTTTCCAAAAGAGGGATTGGTAGTCAAAGTTTTCAAAAAAGATTAGGAAAAAAAATCACTCCTGTTGAAGTATTAGGTCTAGCACGTTGCACTCTTGAGCCCTCTGATCACTTGGTCAGTACCAATCCTAAGACCAAATGCTATCTCAAAAGAGTACATGCTGCTGCTCTAACCTCTAAAACCTGAAGAAGATTCAAGCCCTCCTCAGCGTGTATGATGCCCTGATGCTGTCATCCGATATCAGGACTGCCTTTGTCCAGGCACTGCTGGATCCTGACAAATATCAAAGCCACTTCGCTGAGGTGAACATGAAGGAGCCTTGTATGCCCAGTATTCGGCTGCTGTCACCTTCACTAACGACGACCTCATGCTGAAAACAACTGAACACAATCGTCCCAACTATGTGATTGGGGAGATTTACAATCACAAGGTCAATCGCATCCCACACAAGAAGGATTAAAATCTAAGCCTGTACCCGGAAGATAAAGCGAAAGGGAATGTCGAACTAAAAAGCAGAGTGAAAGCACCTACCGCTCCGTGGGGTTTAGGCGTGTTGGTTTCAGTGAAAAGCCAAAAAGAGAGTTTTGCGTGTGCCTGCTTTAGTAAGGAAAAAGCTTGAAAAGCGTACTTGCTTTAACAACGGAAAGAGGTTCCTTCAGCGGTTCAGCTTTAGGTCTCGGTTCAGGTGCCGGCTCAAGTACTGGTGAAAGTGCCTGAACCTAAGTGTCTCGCTTTACTAAGGGTGTGAGTTCCTACTTTAGGCTTTTAATATTTAGCTTTAACAACTTTCACTAGCGCTTGGCTAGTTACCGAAACCCAACAAGATTCTCTGCACTTGTGCTTAAAGGGTCTTTCTTCTTAAAAGCGGCTAGAAGTTAAAAGCTAAGAAGGCGAGTAGTTGATACGAGTTTACTGAGCGCATCGCCTTCCCTAGAGTGAGCAAGAGCGGAGTTTACTACGCGAGCCTAAATGCGAGTTTCACTGACTGAACCCACCACTACCCGAAAGCCGATACCGCTAGAGAAGAGCAAGAATCATACTTTTTCTACTTCGCTTGCCGGACAGGAATTCTTTGATTCAAGATCCCCTTGCCTTACGCCCTGCCCTGAAACTGGAGTTCAAGTAATCATCTACCTCTCTGCAAGACAAAGATTTCATTGAGCCTAGCTCGCCCAAGAGTACTTTCGGAGAGTTGACTGAATCCCTTCCCTCTGCTCTGAAGCAGGACGGACTTTCAAGGCAAGCGGAACTCTTTTTTAAAATAAGGTGAAACTTTCGTTGCTAAAGCCCTTTCTTTTCACTGAAACCGTAGTGAAAACGATGCGTTCTGTAAGGGCTTGAATTAGCGAGCGAACCGTACCCACCAACTGAGCCATATAGGTTAACAAACCGTCCTTTTTTATTTGACACAACACAGATTTCGACTATTGAATAAGGTTTGAGACCCTTGATTCCTTTTTTTTTTTTTCTATTTCTTTTCTTTAGTATTGGTCTACAATTATTTATTGAAATTAAAAAGCAAGGACTAATATAGCACCCCACGGAACACCTATTTTATTTGATCCATCTAGCCTGCCTTAAAGGGCTCGGGCCTCTGTTCAAGGAGTGACTTTGTTGAGCTCTTTTAGTGAGTGGAACAGCCGCTTTCCTAATAAATACATTCCATTCAGACGATTCGGTGGCCAAGTTGGTCTGACTCAGGAAGCTCCCTCCAGAGCAAAGCAAGCTGTAAGTCAGTTTCAAGTCTGCCTTCTGCTAGAAAGCTCACTACACGCCACGTCACTTTTGACTTAGCAAAGAAAGACAAGCTACGAACTACCGCTGCCCTTCCGTGCTCGTAGGTTGACTCCCCTATGCATCCCGACTAAGGTCTCACAAACGTGCACTTTCCTTATGCATCCAGCCGCTTCACTAATGTGAATAGGTTATATAGAAGGGTGGGTTTATTATATTATATACTCTTATGTGCGTTCCTTCTTCGAACCTTTTGGTATGTATTGCCCCCTAACTATAGATCAGATCCACCAGACGAGAAACTCAATTCCGCACTGCTGCTGAGTCGTCGGACTTATCCACCAAGGGATTCGTGGAATTTCTGTGGATTGTGTTGGGGGAAATCTACCAAAGCTAGGCAGATAGATAGACCCCTTTCCCGCTGCTAAGGGAGAGCAAGAAACAAAATAAAATGATTGTTTTTTAATCAGCGTCCCCTTTTGGGTATGCAGATACTAAGAGTCCTCTCACTACCAACCAGTAGACATCATCTGGCTGGGTCTTGCCGGTATCAACAACGAGAAAAAAAACAACCAAATGAAAACAGCAACTAACTATGGCTCTTGGCCCAGACAACGTCCTAGGCATAGGGGGGATCGGAGCAAGAGGGAACGCCTAGACGGACGTTTTTATTCCTGGGCTGCAGTAAGTAGATCGAGAGATCGTTCCGCCCCTTGTCCCCGAAGATGGGTAATATGTTCTCAAAAAATGTTGCTCCAATCTGACCTAGCTGGCGAGCGATCCCAGTTCGCGGCAGAGAACAAGACAGCAAGCGAGCGTACCTTTGTTCGCTTCTTCTCCACCAAGCACGGAAGTTTAAGGATAACTGTAGGTCGGTGGCTACCTAAGGAAACTCCGATTCGATCCGCCCCCCGGCTGGGAGGCATTTATCTCATCCCGATCACAAGGAGAGGTTCACCATGATGGGGGGTACTTTTTTTTCCCTTCCGGAAAGAATGAAATGCATAGGGGACCATCCTTTTGTTGCGGCATGCTCTTCAGATTTACGGATTCGAAGGGGGCCTCAGGCCCTACTTAGTTGACTGACAATGACAAAGGCTTGCGAAACTAAGTAGGGCCTTTTGAATTGAATCTTAAGTAGTCTATCAGTGGTGCGAAGCGGCTTTGCCCCTTTTCAGTAGGGGAGCGAAAGGTTAGGCTAATAGAGTCAAGAGCGAACAGCGGTTCTTCTATGTAGGTATGGCGTTCCCTCTTGACTCTCCTAACGTCGAGCTAAGTGACTTCGTAACCTCTGCGTAGCGTAGTAGAATGAAGGCTACGCACCGACGCTCTCTTATCTATTAGCCTAAGCGTCTTCGCTAACTCGCTCGCCTATTATACTACACCCTACTATACAATACATTAGTAGGGTAGGCTAGGCTAACGCTTACTTCTACTAATGTATTGTATAGTAGCGCCTTTTCCTTTTTGAATAACCCCATTATCTTTCATAAGTCAAGTAGGCGAACCTATAGGTCCTTAGTAGCGTTGACAAAGAAGAACAGCCGGTTAAAAGACAGCGAATCTTTTTATTTATATCCTTATATATTAATTTAATAAAAAAATTAATATATATAAGGATATAAATATAGGCCAGCTTGACAAGCTACCCTTCTTCTTGATCTGAGGTGCGAAGATAAACATCTCTTTTTTATGACTTCCACTTATCGATCCCGGCCCGGAAAAGTTACCGACCAGGGCCCTATTGATGAATGAAAGAAAGGGTTTATAAGCCCTAGCCCTTGTAAGCCCACACCTGTGTAGAGTAGATCGTTCAACACCTGCGGCACAAACCCATTTTTGACCTATTGGTCCTAGTATCATAGGCGACCGAACGGCCGCCCCCTAATTACTAGACCGACCTGCTATAATAATTCCATAAACACCTAGCGAAGATATGGCAAACAAATAAAGTAGCCCTATGTTCGGATCTGACAATACCATACCATAATCAAAAGGTACAACGGCCCGAGCGACCAGACTTAACATAAATGTAGCCACTGGAGCCATTCTAAAAAGGGAGAAATTAGCACTACTTGGTGAAATAGGTTCTTTTAGAATCAATTTCGAACCATCTGCTAGAGGTTGTAACAATCCGAACAATCCCACTACATCAGGACCCTTTCGACGTTGCACAAAAGCCATTACTTTACGTTCAGCTAGCACTAAAAAGGCTACTCCTAGTAGAAGTGGTAGAATTATTCCAAGTATTTCAGCTGGAACAGCTATGTACGTTTTCGATTTTCTATTCACTCATGATCTGGCCTGGTCGAGTCGACCCAATCATGATATTGAAGGATGGGACCTTTTCTCGAAAAACCCTGGATCCCGGGAAGAGTTGAAGATGGTGCAACATCGAATCCTGTTACGTTACTTCGAATGGAATCTTAGCCCGCCTCACTTGCTTTCTTAACTGCATAAGGGCATAAGCGAAGTCAAGGGATTTCCTTCTAACTAGTGGCTGAGAATATACCTTCATTCAACAGATTTTTGGTTGCATGCTCTGGGTCTGGAATCTTTGCTCTTCTCTTTTGCATTTCCGCTGCCTGCGTTCTTTCTTCGTGTCCGTTCGTATCGCAAAGCGGGTCGACGCCAGCTATAATGAAAAGAGGGGGGCCAACCAAGACCCCCTCGCTTTGTTCGATAAAGCAAACGATTCGTTCCGACAACTTCGGACCAGATTAACCCTTTGAATTAGCCGATCTTACAAAATAGATCGGGCGGGCTGGTTGGGAAGGGGTTATTAGCGGAGAAAAGAATCGCTGAGAGATAGATTCTACTATTTAGTCAGGACGAATGAGTGGCTGTGCAGCATGCTCCGGAGGAGATTTACCTTTCCCCGAGTCAGTCCAGTCAGAAAGGGGAAGGCCCGCTGTCTAGACTGCATTTCGGGAGTTTGAACACCATCCCATTTCAACCAAAAATACAACCCTGTCAAAGGTATCTAACCTTCCTTCCTTATGAGTGGAAATCCAATCCCGTTTTGTCTTTTTTGCATAAAAACCAGCCAGCCGGTAATATATATATATTTATATATATATTTTAAACCCGTTCTTCCGACCATTTTTTAATGGCGCAACAGTTAGTCTTTACACACATGACATGATAGTGGCAGCCAGGTTATCGACGATTCTACAATAGGCGGCCGCTGGAAAACCCGACTTAGCGAATCACTTCCTGATCTGATGGCATTAAATATATCTCGTGCCAGTGGCTCTTGTTCGCCTCATTTATGCTGGTGGCATCCCGTACCGTATTGTGCTGAACACTCACAAAAGCCGTGGCCTTCCGCTATGTTAGACCGTCCCCTAGAAGTACAATGGTTGGTCCCTCCGGAACAGGTAATCTCCGTTTGACTTGAAAGGAGCCTTGTTCAGCAGCAAATATTCTTTCACAAGTTTGACGCAAGTCGTACCTCCCGGCCCCCTTAGCTACTTGTACTAAAAAACTAGGACGCTATACGGAAATTCGTGCCTGCTCATCCCGGCTACAATAACTATCGAACAGCGATCCATCTGAAGAATGGCGCTCGTATATCCCTAGACGTGGGTCTGTACTTTTCCCTATTAGAGAAGGGCGAGGTTTGGAACCCTCAAGCAAGACATGATCATAATAATATAACATCATAGCGCCTAGAGATAGAGGTACGGTTCATCGCCTTACTTATCCAAGCGTGTTGCCGGATAGTCGGATATGCCGTACTCTGATTTTTATAAGGTTAGGAACCATTTGCTGTTATCAGCATTGCTCATTATCTCATTATTAGGTAACGCATTCCCGTTTATCGATTTGAAGGTTAGGGTGACACGTTGTCGCTTTCGCTTTAATAATGAATGATATGGAGTCATGCAAGGAGCGCGCTTTACTAATATAATAGAAAAGGGTTTTCCCCATCTATTTCTGCCCGAACTCTTCCTGAGTTTCCCTCCTAGCGAACGGGGAAAGCTTATCCCTCACTCGCATTCGCCTAATCGAGCAGAACGCCACTCGGCGATCATACTACAACTGGTCCCGCCTATAGTTATAGTGTCGAACACACATAAGTATAGGTTTTGTTGTCCTTACGACGGTTGTCAAAGACCGGATCTTTGCACTTCGCGACCCTATCCGAGTATGTGCTTAGTGCAACGCCTTATAGAACAATGAAGTAATGTATTCATACGAGCTCCGGCCCTCAGCAGCTCGAATACAAAAAAAACTTGTTCATTTATGTTACCTGTTGTGGACCTTCAACGTTTCACCTTTCATAGATCTGGGAAAGGCGGTTTTGTTTGGGAAGTGACGTTGAGACAGGGGTTGGTTTCAAGGAAGCCTTCCGTTGATTGTGCGTTTACGCTTTGTTTAAGCAGCTTTTAATGCGCTTTCTAATCCGCTTCTGTAAAGAAAGGAGAACAGAGAGGCTAAGGCTAACTTACTTACATGATTTTTACTATGCCTTAAAACTTCAATGGCCTTCTATGAGGTTTTCTATACCTCTTCGTCCCTGGCTTTTTCTTCCTTCTCCCTTTGTTACTGACTTTGTTACAGATGCCGTACCTCTTCAGTCTATTGCTCCTAGGCCTATGGGTTCTAGAGTAGAGAGAATTCCTATTGACTGTCTTTCCTTCGGGGGAACTCCCTTAAGCCCAGAAGTGACTGAACTCTCTTCCCTTCCGAAAAGAGCTGAAGTAGCCATGTTTGCAGCGCTTATGCCTGCAACGGAAAGAGCATTTGCGTATACTACATCTCATTCGGAGTGGGGATCACTCCTTTGGTTCAATGTAGGCTATCTTTCTAAAGAGTGGTTTTGAAACCCTCTCGTCACTCCCTTGCTTGACAGTGAGGAAATCCTAAGTACGCCATTTCACCAAGCAGTCCTTCCCGCACTGAAAGGGGGGAAGCATCCAATTCCATGCCTCCCTCCCTATTGAATGGAGTTGCCAAATTATTAACATTTTCTGAAAAAAGTCCTTCTCTAACAAATCTACCAAGGAAAGATGCCACAAATCGGATTCTGTAACCTACTACCCTCGGGTTACTTTCCTTAATCCCGTTCGTTCCTATACTTTCCAGTATAGCTACTTTCGTTCCTTCTAGCCTACCACTGCTTGCTGCCTACGAAAAAGCTTTCAAAGCAAAGAGCTTCTTCTCACCAGATGGGAACTGAAACACCTTTCGAACTGAACTTTCTTCCCCTAGCCTATGACAGCATTCCCATAGCTCTATGCCTACCGTCTTTCTGGGTCACCCATCATTCGCACAGGTAAGTCAGGACCATATACCTCGGGTGCCTTCTGGTTGGCTTTCCAAAAAGCCTATTCCTGAGCTCCCAACCATTCCTGTATGATGTTCTAATATTGCGGTTAGGCCTTTAGACATAGACAATTCCTACTGCCAAGCTAAAGGAAAAGATCCCACCTTCTTCGTCTCTTCTTGCCCTTGGGGCACTTTACTCGAGCTAATCAGTCTTGGCTTGGTGCCGGGAATGGAAGAACATCTGATTCACCAATAGGCATATTACGAAGAAAAAGGCAATCTAAAGTGCCAATCTCAACTCCTCCTTCGGACCTTTACTTCTCTTAAGGGGAGAAAGCAGCTTTTGTTGGGCAAACAGGTTCCATTTTCATATGCTTAATAAGACATGTGATTGGAGAAGTCAAGCACCTGGTTTTTGTCCTGTTATTCCGGAGGTGAGAACCCTATTTCCCAACCTGGTTCTATCTCTCAGGCGTAAACTTCTTTCGTAAAGCACTGTTCAAGCTAGTGCGAGGAAGAAGGTACAAAAAAAGAAAGAACCTTCGGAAACTTCGGAGAATGGGGCGGAGAAGTCAGAGTTGAAGAAAGAAAGAAAGGCAGGCAGGTAAACAACCGAAAACCTTTCCTTCGTCTTTCAAACAAATAAACTTCAAGCGAAGCCTTCCTTCCCTTCCCTATCGTTCGTAACTGTAACAAAAAAGATAACTCTTAACCAAGTTGGTATCCACTTCTTTAGAAGGCACTTCGTAAGAAGTGCTCGAGTTCGACTCTCGAGGTGGTTCGTTCCAGTCGAAGATTCCAGTCCTGTCGAAGGCTAAGTCCCTGATATGGCTCAGTTGACTAGTTTAAGTCCAGTGCCAATTCAAAGGAGAAGGCCCCCAAACCTAAGATCCCAAACTGAAGGTGGAACAGGTCCCAAAGCGAACAACAAAGCTGGATGGAAAGACAGATACCAAAAGCATAAGACGAAGCAATAAGTCTAGTTGGCTTAAGTCGACCAAAAGTCGTTGCTTGCCTATCTCAGTAGGAAATTGGAACAGTATCCGATTTCAAAGGCGAAGCCGAGGAGGTCCCATTCCAATGAGAATCAAAGGCAATCGGGAATGGGTTTTCATCTCCCCTTTTTTGTTCTCGTCTAAGCAGTCGGCCCAGTCTCCTGTCTCGTACGTAGCAGGGAAAGTCAAGCCTGTGAGCTAGTTCGAGGCAGTGAGCCAGTGCCTGTGGTTGAAGTCTAAGATTCAAAAGCTGAAGGCGAAGCTGGTCCAGCTCCGGTGGCATTTGAAAGTTTGCAGCAATATCCTTGGAGCAGAGCATGAGCCTTGGGAGCAGTTGTACAAGCCTTCTGTCATCTTCACAAAGTCCCGGTACAACTGACAGCTCTACAACGAGATGAGAAAGCTCATGTGGCATGTCACCTATGAGCACATAAGGAATCCAAGGCATCATTGCAGCTTTAATCTCTTCAGCATTTCTGGTTACCCTCTTTCCATTTCCTTTCGTTCCTCTCCCGTTGGTCGAGCCTCTGCAAACCTTCCTTTGCTACCAATGCTTAATAATATAATATAACCTCATCGCCAGGAAACTAGCAAGCCTTGAGGAAGGATAAGTTATTTGCGCCGAGTGTGTGCTCCGGACTGGTCATTGCTCCGGAGATGCGTTCTTCGAACTCTTCATTGGCAACCGAAGAAGAAGGAAGCTAAACAATGGGTCTTTCTTTGCTCTTGAGTGTGGGGAGTTCGTCAACTTCAGTCTGCACTGCCTCTGGACTAATGATTCTTCCCCTCCCTGAGCTCCGGTGTGCTCCACAGTGACTGATTGAGCAACAAGAGTAATATCTGAAGCAGCTAGAAGTTTTTCTGTCTGAGGTTCTGCTTCCTTGGCAGAAGCCTCAACCTGAACCTCCTCTGGAGCAGCCTCTACCGATAGTTGTTCCCTATCTCGACCTTCGGTGGGTGCTATAGCAGGAGGCTGTCTGTCATCAGGGACGTTGTTTGCAGCATTTTCTGGGGGGCTCTCTGTGTGCAAATCTACATCCATCCTGGAGGCTTCGTTGCCGCCAACCTGTGAATCATTCTTTTCTGCAGCATCTCCCACATCTTCAGCAGTTGGAGCTGCTACTTCTTCCTCACTGGTTGGTGACTTGGCCGTGCTAGTGGCTGCAATGGCCTCATCCTGGGCAACTAGTTCAACACTACTTGTTGGCAATGGTTCTTCAACGATTGGAATGGTTGCTTGTTCTCCTTCCAACCTCTCCGGAACCATTTTTGCCATAGCCTCTAAGACCATGGCCGGAGTGCTGATTGCTATTGGCTTCGGCTGGATGTGTTCATCGCCACTGGCATCATGCACATGGATGGTTTGCTCCTGAGCAACCGGTTCCACAGTTTCTTTCTTCGCAGCCATCTTTGCTTCTTGCTCAGCAGCCTCCTTTCTTTCTGCGGCCTTACTCGCCTTTCTCTCGGCTAAAGCTAGCTCTTTAATCTGCTCTCTTTGTTGAAGCTCCTAGGGAACCTCTCTCTGTTTAGGGTCAGCTCTCTTCTTTCGACATAACCATAGTTAAAAGAGTGTTTTTTCTTTTATTTAAGGTTTCAAATGTCAATCCTTATTTTTTTCCTTAGCAGTCTTGCTTAGGATACTAAGCGTGGTCTTGTTTGTGGCCTCAGCTTGACCGGAGGGGTGCTAAAATAATTAGTAATCCTAAACTCCGGTTGCATATATTCCCCCGGTTCGGGTACCGTTATCTAAGACTATATATAGACTTAGGAAGACCTATTCAATAAAGAAGATGAGTGTAGATTAAGCATGCCACGCCTTTCCAATCGGTTAAGGCCTTTGGTATTGCTTCAACCCACTTGGTGAAGTAGTCTGTAGCGGTGATAACAAAATGGTGACCATGACTAGAGGAAGAATTGGACGGTCGAAACCGGGTGTGAAAGAAAGACGTTGAAGGGGCATGGATGAAATCCCCATGAGTCTGACACTCCTTACACCTACGCACAAACTCTATGCTGTCCTTATCCCCTTCCCCATAGTAAGCCAGCCAATAGTACCCTAACCTAAGAAGTTCTCTTAGCTAGCGAATGTCCATTAATGTGACCACCGCATGCTCTTGCATGAGTTTAATGAATGGTTTGTTGAGCCGTGTCGTCACATCTAAGGTTGGTTCTGTCGAAGGATCTACGGTACAACACATTTCCTAGAACAAAAAATAGCCTCTGCAGGGCAGCGCCATTAGAGAATTTAGAACCGGGAGCGGCCATCTATCAGTGGCATTCTTAAGGTCAAAGCAAAACCCTTCCTTAAAACAGCCGATCTAAGGGCGCAACTTGATCAAAGGTCCCATCCATAGGGATCCGAGCTAAAACACTCATCAACTACTTATGGTAGGGATATAAGAGTCTTTGCTTAATTTCATTTCCAATGGCAAAGATTTGTCTCTTTCCCGCTCCCTCAATCACCATACCCAACCTCCCTCCAAAAATAACCCTGATATTCAAACTGTTCAAACGTGGGCAGTTTTGGACCTACCCAACGCTCAAAGCAATCAAGATCTTTATTGGCCGTCTCAGTGTTAGTCGGGTCAAGGGCAAAACGTACCCTCTCCCTCCACAGCACTGCCGACGAAAAGAAGGCTTCCTGTGCATGGTCTAATCTCAGCATTGATCCATAAGCAGCAAGCTCATAAGTTAGAGCTAAGAAAGCTGACTTAATCGGGTTCGAATGAGACTTAGGCATCCTTAGGGATCCTTACATTAGGCACTACCTTCCAGGTTGGCTCCCAAGATATTCCTTGAACGATAGGAATCTGGGAGAAAAAAGGTCAATAACGATTAATGAGACCTCGTAAAAAATCTTGAAACTCTGAAGAGAAGCTCATAACGGAATCAATGTCCTTTGGCAATTGCACTATGCTGTCAAAGGGCAAGGGCTTAGCCAACTGAATGACCTTCGACAATGAAAACCATGACAAGTACAACTGGACTAATTGATCCGCCTTCTCATCCTTTTTTTTAATATATAATTCTTCTATGGAAAGATGGAATAATCGTTGGGTACCCTGAACGGGTGAGAGATCCTTGAAAAGGGAGTCTTCTGGTTGCTGGATCTCCGGCATAAGCTTTCTGCAGCGCAGAGGCACACTGCTTTAGATAAAGAGCCTTTAAAAAAAAGACTTATTTCCCCCTTTAACCAGTATACCTTCTTGGCTAGAAGGTATGCAGCGATGCATCTCTCCTTGGTGTAATCGTCGAAGACCAAAAGCGTGGCCTCATTTAAGCCCGCGATAATGGTCTTGGGACCTTCAAAGATCCCACACGCCATGAAGTCGACACTGAGCGCAGTAATACTTGAAAGAACTAGTGAGTCATGGTGTGATTTTTATACATTCACAGCCTGACATCCGCCATGTTGCCAGCTGGACGACTCGGAAGTGACTCCCCTCCGAAGTCCGTATCCCAGATCAAAGACTATTGCGCTAAGCCAATGTTTTCAACAACTCTCCTAAATTATGGGGAACTTGTCCCACCATGGGGGGGCGTCTCGGTGACTAACCCGAGATATCGATGCTACCGTTAACACGGGACATCGACCAGTGTTGACCTGTCCATATCGCTTTCCCAACCGGCCAGGCCTTACTATAACCAACCTCACAGATCCCACTCAATCTTTTACACCGATGTATCGTACTCCCTCGACCAGGTCATCATAAGAAAATACTGCAAAATCTTTCCGAAGTGAGAGAAGGAGGGAAGGCGCGCTACAACTAACATAATAGCCAGCTGAAAAACGCTAGCTAGCTAGGCTAGCGCGCAATGGCTTTCTCTGAGAGGGGAGGGGCTACCTTCTTCAAGCTCCGCCCAACCTAGTAAAGGTGCTACTCGCTTTCTCTCAGCCACAAGTGGCTTAAGTAGGGGTCGGCATTCCTACGTGCTCCTCCTTGCCGACCCCTACTTAAGAATAAAAAAGTAACCTTTGGATGTTGTCGTGACGCTTTGGTTACGAAGATTACGGGGGTCTGGCTTTATGGATGAATTCAGTCAGCGAAAGTCCCTCAAACTCAATCAATATCAACAACATGTCGTGACCGGTTAGGCTTGGTTGATTTTGTCAGAAAAGAAAGTAGGTTTCGGGGGTTCATTGATTAGTACACCTCTGGTGCTGGTAAGGTCGGGACCGTGGTCGTCCGTCTCAAGTTTGCCGGCCGATAAGATCTCTGAGATTGACCAGACAGCTGGCTTGGTTTGGCTATTCCTTTCTATTGAAAAGGAGTCAGCTGTCTGCGCGAGTCACCTTCTTCTAGGCTCCGCTGGACGACACGGCATTTTAGTTCAAATATAGGCCGGCCGTACTTGTGATGGTTCCCAAGGATCCAATATGATACCACTTAGGTCTACGTTGCCACGATATTGATCTATGGAAGCGGGCGGGCTTGTTAGAAGTTCGGCCCGATTTTTTTTTGTGTCGTAGGGAAGGGATTGACCTTTCTAACGCATATTCAGTCGTACCGGCATGGCCCCACTGATTTGTTTTCGATCGGAGCATCAAGCAGCGCAACCCGGTTCTACTTGACTAAGCCTCGTGCTCGTCCAAGGAGGGAGTTTGCTTTACCCAACTCCCTTTTTGATAACAAGGCGGAAACCCCCGACCGAACATTCATTAGTTTCGAATGAAGAATGAAGAGTGCCCTGCCCCAGAAAGCACCTACTCCTATCAAAATGAAAAGCGTGACTTTACTAAACAAGCAAGAAAAGCCCTTTACTAATGGAATAGAAGGTAAGGCCGACTTTTCGAGCTGTAGCTTTACAACGACCCTATTATTAGTAAGATAGGTTGTTTGAGCGCATCTTTCCCCTTTCTATTAGTAAGGTTGTCAAAAGGCTTTCCTTGAGTTTGATTGCAGGGGCGCCCTATCCATAGTAAGGGGCCTTTTCAGGCTCGTGCTAGGCGCTCACGTTTTTTGGCTTCCCTAAATAGAATTTTTTTGAAATTGGTAAAGACCCACCCCTTGTTTCAGTCAGAATGAGTCCCCGGGACCCCGGGACATTGGCTTCCGCCAACAGTGGACTATTAAGGATCGCATCCCGCGCATATTCTACATTATAGCCTGCAACTGATTCAGCTTCCGCTTCTGGGAGATCAAACGGAGCTCGATTAGTTTCTGCTAGACAAGAAATGAGGAACATAACCAATACAGGGAACAAGGGAATACCAGACCATATCTGCTTTTGCGCCATGACAATCTCACTCGAATTACGGGGACCTACACATATTAGTACAGTATACCGGGGTCCCCGGCCAGAACCACACGTGCAAGTTTCCCTGCATGTGGCTCGTCCGTGCTTTCCGAGGCGCTACCTGTGACTCAGCATGGTAGAAGGGGGCGGAACTGCACACTTTCGTGTTCAGAGCATTGTCTGAGTGAGTAGGCAGCGCCTACAAAGCAAAGCTTTCTTGAAGAGGCTGGGCTGTTTCCTTTTCGGCGCCCGCCTTTTCTTTAGGTGTTGGGGCAAGGCAAGCCCCAGGAAAGTATAGGTTGGCTCCCAGCTCCATCTCGGCCGGCATCCTGCTCTCGAGGGAGTGGAGTCCTGGAGCGAACTACTCATTGCTGTGTTGCCCCAACCCCAGGAAGGGCATTTGGTTAGGAGCATTATTTTGAGGGAGGGAAAGCGTGGTTGACAAGCCACTTCGAGGAGGCGACTGGACTGGAGTGCTTTCATCAAATGATGCATGTGGGCTGAGCCATTCCCATCCCAAGTGGTGGCCCGATTCGGCCTGGCCTGGTCGGGAAGAGATTCACATAGAGACTACTGTTAGCCGGGAATATCTTTCTATGTTAGCTAGCGGGGGCGGGCTTTCCTATGGTAGTCCCGCTGCGGCCTCTGACCGCCCGTCCCGTCTCATCTTGATTTGGCTATACTTGTATGTAGCCAGCCATATTAGCTTCACATGAGAGTTTAGCCTTTAGAAAAAGGCTCTCACTCATCAGTCAGCTCGGCCCCTTTCCTATTCACCTATTCAGCTTTGCCGCCTATTAAGAGAATAGGTCCCGTTCAAGCGGCCGCCCGCCCTTATTCATCTATACTCGCTGCCACGCACGACCCAATAGGAACGATTTCAGCGCCCCTCTCCAGATAAGAAGCAAAACGCGCCATCACCTACAGCCCTTTCCTCTGCCGGGGACTTCCATGAAATGAAAACGGGCGGCATCTCGACATTTGTTGCCCTGGTTTATATCCCGGAGTACTCCTATGGCCGATCTGTCACCCAACCTCCTTAAACAACCTAAAGGCTTGGCTCCGTCCCGTTTGGAGTTGGAGAATGGGCCTTATGGCACGGCTTAGTCAGTTATTCTCGCAGTTCAGATAAGATTCGGACCGCCACTTCTCTGAAAGCATGGTTTTTGCCTCCCTCTCTCCTACCTCCTTGGAGCTCGTCTATTCGTTGGGTGATCCCTTGCTCTCACGTTCGAGTGTTTGCTCGTCGTTTAGGCCGGTGAGTGATATTTCTGCTCATTGCAGTCACCTCCGGGGTTCTTCGCACCTGGATAGTACCAG